GAGATAGGTAACCCACCAAAACGAGACTCCCCCTCTGAGAACCGTATATGAGAATTTCGTCTCGTACGGCTCAAGCAGAAACAACACAAACAAATCAAATACTTATTTTACTGGCTATGTATATGTAATAGAAAGTTCAAATTAGCCACTTGATTCGATTTGCCCCGAAGATACGAAATAACAAAAATACGGAATCTCTTCTTTGTGATGATAATGCCAAATATCAAGTTGGCTCCGCCGCCCCTTCTTTTTTTCTTTATGTTAATTGTTAAAGGCCTCTTGAATCTTCTCTTTCCTATTCTTTTTTTTTATTTGATTTGTTTTTTGTGTGTAATAATGCGGATTGACTCTTATTTTATATTTTACTAGTTTTTTAATAGGAATTCGCTTGTTGAGACCCTGTGAATAAATTGAAAGAAACCTCAGATTCATACTAGAACCACGATGATTTAATAAAATAAAGCCCAAGCTAAAGGCAAAGGTTCTCTGAGTAAGAACCATTTGATCATCACTTATTTAATGAATGGATGTAATTAATGACTCAACAAAATCTAAAGCAATGGGTGTCCTTCGACCAAAATGGATCTGAAGGAAAAAAAATCGTTTGAGTTAGAAAATACCTATTTGAATTTAATTTTTGAGTCCGGTCACGAGGTCTGACTGAATAGTAGGTATGAATCATAGTTCAAATATTTCTTTTATTAATCTATTCTAGATATTCATATTCTGTGCTCCAGATACTAGAATAAATATCTGACGAAGTAGAATCATCTTGATAAAGATGACAGACCCATTCTCTGTATTATCAATAGGATCAATTATCACAAGTCACACACTCATATTCCGGAAATACCGAAACAAAAAAATTCCACGGTCGAACTACCAGAATGGTCTAGAAATCTGAATGAACCTAATTCATTGAAATTCCATCCAGCAAAACGGAAGAATTATAAATTTCCAAAATGATAGATAGGAATATCGCAAATAGAGCCATTGCGACTCCCATAAGTGGTGTAGTCCCCCAGCCCGGAGCTACTTTACCATATTCCGAATTCAATGGTTTCAATAAATCTCCTACAGTAGTTCGTCTTGGCCTAGGTCTAGAACTATCCTCAACGGTTTGTGTAGCCATAAATATTATTTAATGATTGGTTAAGATCTGTTGACTTTGTATACCATTTCGTTGTAGTTGTAAATAAACGATCTTATCGTAGATCCATTGTTATCTTGAAATTATCTAGAAATGGAAACAGCAACCCTAGTCGCCATCTCCATATCCGGTTTACTTGTAAGCTTTACTGGGTACGCCTTATATACTGCTTTTGGGCAACCCTCTCAACAATTAAGAGATCCATTTGAAGAACACGGGGACTAGTTGAAGTAATGAGCCTCCCTATAGGGAGGCTCATTACTTCAACTTGAGATAATGAAAAATCATTTCATTTTTTTAGTCGGAACCTTAGGCGGTTCTCGAAAAAAGATAGCGAAAAAAATTATCCCTAAAGTCGAGACTAAGAGGAATGTATAAACCAATGCTTCCATAGATTCGATCGCGGTTTACAATTATAGCTTCCACACCTATTAATTTTGGATCATTTACCATAGAAAGAAAGGGAAAGAGTGAAAGAAAAGATGGTGATTTAATCAAGTCAAGATTTATCCGGTACTCTATGTGATAATGTCATAAAATAAAAATAAAAAAATAGAGGCGAAAGATACCAGAATAATATTGTCTCAGACTACTTGTCTCTTTGTAGTTGGATCTCCAAGTTTTTGGAATGCTCCAAATTCCACTTGAGCATCCAAATCCGGATCAATACCAGCAAAAACATCTCTGAACAAAGTTCTAGAGCCATGCCAAATGTGCCCGAAAAAGAAGAGCAAAGCAAACGTGGCATGCCCAAAAGTGAACCAACCCCTTGGACTGCTCCTAAAAACACCATCCGATTTCAAAGTAGCCCGGTCTAATTCAAAAATTTCACCTAATTGGGCACGTCTAGCATATTTTTTCACAGTAGCAGGATCGCTATAACTGACTCCATTGAGTTCGCCACCATAGAACTCAACAGTTACACCTACTTGTTCAACACTATACTTTGATTCTGCCCTTCTAAAAGGAACGTCGGCTCTCACAATTCCGTCTCCATCTACCAAAACTACCGGGAATGTTTCAAAAAAAGTAGGCATACGACGTACAAAAAGCTCGCGACCTTCTTTATCTCTAAAGATGGGGTGTCCTAACCATCCAACAGCTATTCCATCCCCGCTGTCCATTGAGCCTGCTCTGAATAATCCCCCCTTTGCCGGATTATTACCAATGTAATCATAAAAAGCTAATTTTTCGGGAATTTTAGACCAAGCTTCCGAAAAACTCAGATTTTCGGCTAGTGCTGCGCCAACTCTTCGATATATTTCTTGCTGAAAGTATCCCTGATCCCACTGATAACGAGTGGGACCAAATAATTCGATTGGGGTAGTTGCTGACCCATACCACATGGTTCCAGCAACAACGAAAGCTGCAAAAAAAACAGCAGCGATACTGCTGGAAAGTACAGTTTCAATATTGCCCATACGTAATCCTTTGTATAGACGTTGAGGCGGACGAACACTAAGATGAAATAGACCCGCTAATATGCCCAATGTACCCGCTGCAATATGATGAGAGGCTATTCCTCCCGGAACAAAGGGATCAAAACCCTCTGCGCCCCATGCTGGATTTACAGATTGTACTTTTCCAGTTAGCCCATAAGGATCGGACACCCATATTCCAGGACCATACAAGCCTGTTACATGAAATGCGCCAAAGCCAAAGCAGGCCAACCCTGAGAGAAATAAATGAATTCCAAAGATCTTGGGCAAATCCAAAGAGGGTTTTCCCGTACGTTCATCACAGAATATTTCTAGGTCCCAATACACCCAATGCCAGATAGCTGCTAAGAAGCACAAGCCAGAAAATACGATATGCGCTCCTGCCACACCTTCATAACTCCAAATACCCGGATTCGTTATAGTTCCTCCTGAAATACTCCACCCACCCCATGAATTGGTTATTCCTAAACGAGTCATGAAGGGTATAACGAACATACCCTGTCTCCACATTGGATCAAGAACAGGGTCAGAGGGATCAAAAACTGCTAATTCGTATAGAGCCATCGAGCCGGCCCAACCAGAAACTAAAGCCGTATGCATTATATGGACAGAAAGCAATCGGCCGGGATCATTCAATACGACAGTATGAACACGATACCAAGGTAAACCCATGGAAATACCCCTTTTTATCAAATAAAAAAAAAATGGACACTATGTAACTTTATCGCATTGGAAAAGACTATACTATTATGTTATGCACCTAACCTTTTCAGTAGATTCTGTATGAGAAAAGGTTAATATTTATTCTGTTCCATTGAAAATAACGGAACAATTCTGTTCGTAAGAACAAAGAGAGGCAGATCTATTCTATACCCGATAAGTACCAATACGCAATGGGGCTTGGTCCCCCTTTTTTGGGAACGAACGCATAAATACTTGTTTATCAGTCAAATGATCGACCCGTTCATGAAAATTTTTTCTTTATTCATTCTGTCTTCTTCTATCAATCTTCCATACAATCTATATATAAAATAGACAAAAAATGATGAAGACACTAAACCATTGGTACGTTTCCATATTAAAGCGAAGTATAGTACTTAACTTTTTTTCTTTAATTTAATGCCCATTGGTGTTCCAAAAGTACCTTTTCGGAATCCTGGAGAGGAAGATGCAGTTTGGGTTGACGTATAGTGCGACTTGTCAGACATATTGGGTCATATGGGGTTTACCCGTTCTCTCCCCCGATGGGGATATCCTCTGTTTCGCCCAAGAAATATTGATTGAACATCAATCATTCGGAGCGTGAAGTGCAATAGATCAATATTATAAATTAAAATAATTTATGGTTAACTTGGAACGATAAAATAAAGTATCCAGGCTCCGTTCAAAAAATATCAAATTGTGAATATATATATGATTACTGCTTGTATCATAAATATTCTATTTTATGCTTACTATTAGGAGTGATCTTAACCTGCTATTCAATGGAATAGTATGATGAATACATCGAATAGTTAGAGATAAAGCATGAAAGAAGCGGATTTTGAAAAAAAAATAAGCATAGAAAAAGAAGCGGTACTGAGATCATTTGCCCTATATGTACAAATAGAATTCGGACAGATCTTTACCCGGAGTAGAACACGAACCTAAAAGAATTGAAAGAGCCCATTCAGGAACAAGAAAATGACATCGTGATTTAAATCTCGATGAAACAATACATCAATGGGAGGTTAGTTCAATAAGTTCAGTAAATTTTTTTATAGGGAAAGGGGCCAAAACCCATGTTTTTTGAAGAATAGAATAAAAGCCTTCATTAGAAAAACCTGTTACAAAAAAAGAAATAAGACTGGAATTGACACATTGATTAATTCTTTTTCGCGATTTTTTGAACCGTATGCATCCAAAGGTGCACGTACGGTTCATAGGGGATACAATTTTGTCCTAATCAACCGACTTCATCGAGAAAGATTACTTTTTTTAGGCCAAGAAGTTGATAGCGAGATCTCGAATCAACTTGTTGGCCTCATGGTATATCTCAGTATAGAAGACAATACTAGGGATTTTTATTTGTTTATAAACTCTCCCGGCGGATGGGTAATACCGGGGATAGCCATTTATGATACTATGCAATTTGTGCCACCCGATGTACATACAATATGTATGGGGTTGGCTGCTTCAATGGGATCTTTCATTCTGGTTGGGGGAGAAATTACCAAACGTCTAGCATTCCCTCACGCTTGGCGCCAATGAGTTTTTATTTGAAAAAAAAAGACTATGCCTTCGCCATATTCAAATATGAATAATTATGAATAATCGAATATGAAAAATTAAGTAATAATAGCATGGCACTTTGAGTTCGATATGAACAAAACATTATTGTTTTTCATAACATGAGATTTTGTATCGAGATAGTAGTATGAAATAAAGGTTATTTCCGATTTTATCTTGTGTGTCGGGAAGACATTTTAGCGTCACAAATCATTTTTCTTCCACACCAGAAGCCTTTTCTAATATTTATGAAAGAAAGAGAAGAGTACGAAAATGAAAAAAAAAACACACACAATATTATTTTTCCTTATTTGGTCGTATCAGAAAGACACTTTGGGATTGCTAAATCACAGACGAAATAATAAAGCAACAGAATCATCATAGTATTTTTTTTTTTCACCCTTACAAAAAGAAGGATGGTAAATAGATTATTCAACGATCTAATTGGACCGGATGGGGGGTAGTCAATTCTATTGCAGAGCCGTATGCAACGCACAAAATATGCCTGTACGGTTGTTCAATTCTATTTATTTTTTCTTTTTTTTATCCCTTTACTTTATTTAACCTCATCATGCGAGATAGAAGAACCATTAATGATGTTATATCAATATCATCAGGGTTATGATTCACCAACCCGCTAGTTCTTTTTATGAGGCACAAGCGGGGGAATTTATCCTGGAAGCAGAAGAACTGCTGAAACTTCGCGAAACCATCACAAAGGTTTATGTACAAAGAACGGGCAACCCTTTGTGGGTTGTATCCGAAGACATGGAAAGGGATGTTTTTATGTCGGCAACAGAAGCCCAATCTCATGGCATTGTTGATCTTGTGGCGGTCGAAAATGAAAATACTGGGGATTTAGTGTAAATCCATGATTCCATTTCATTTCAAACCATAATTCGAATTTTCCGCAATTTGATATTGAATCGAATAAATTCATAATCATCAATCATAAATAAATAAGGTTAAGATGGATCTAAACCAACCCATTCTATAATAGAATTCTATATATACGATATGCCAACCATTAAACAACTTATTAGAAACACAAGACAGCCAATAAGAAATGTCAGGAAATCTCCCGCTCTTCGAGGATGTCCTCAGCGTCGAGGAACATGTACTAGGGTGTATGTGCGACTCGTTCAGATCATAAGCTCGAACAAATGAGACAATTTTTCCAGTATCAATGATTAATACCAATGAATAGGATAAATAGAGTGGAAGAGCGCCATTTACTATCTCAAAACGAAGATCTATCATATACCTATATTGTTGTGTATGGAATTTTTTTTTATGGTTTCCATTGGTGCAAATCCAATCACCTCGATTTGAGATGAGAAGCAATTCCCCATTGGTAGCAAATGGTTATCCATTAAGCGGAGGAAATGGTATTATAAGAAGCAAAAGGGTTATGCTCCTATTCTTGAAAGAACGGACTAACAGGGTCAGCTACCTAGCCAACTTTCATAATTAAATGCCGTCACTGTATGGATAGCTCTTATTGTGAAAAGGCCTATTACTATATAATTGATGTGATGGGTAGAGCCAAAGAGTGTGAACCATACAAGTTAACAATACCATTTGATTAAATGATAGACGAGGCTCCGGTGCATAGAGAGGGCCTTACCGTTTAAGAAGTAACCATAGAGACGATGGAACCCACTATTTTGTATTTACTATCAGTAGAATTTCTTATTTCCAGGTGAACTAAATGTCTGGCCCGGAAAGAATAAAAAATCGTGGTTGGGAAGGTTAGAGTAGCAAAAGCCATTGGAATTTATATTTTATATATCGGAATAATCCGTTTTGTTATTGGGGGGAACAAATAATGACTGAAAGAAGAGAATTCAATTAGTTATTCATTAAAGTGTAATTTGATTCAATGACCAGAGTTAAACGAGGATATACAGCTCGGAGACGTCGAACAAAAATTCGTTTATTTGCATCAACTTTTAGAGGGGCTCATTCAAGACTTACTCGAACGACTATTCAACAGAAAATGAGAGCTTTGGCTTCCTCTCATCGAGATAGAGGCAAGCAAAAGAGAAATTTTCGTCGTTTGTGGATCACTCGGATAAATGCAGCAACTCGCGAAAATAAAGTATTTTATAGTTATAGTAGATTAATACACAATTTGCACAAGGGGCAATTGCTTATTAATCGTAAAATACTTGCGCAAATAGCTATATCAAATAAGAATTATCTTTACGCGATTTCCAATAAGATCATCGATCAAATAAAGGAAATTATAATTATGAAGTAATATACAAGAATGATTGAACAAGAATTACCCGGAGAATGAACTCCGGGAAGATAGAATAAAAAAAAAAAAATGTTTTTTATTCCCCCATTTTTATTTCTTATAACATCACACAAGAATCAAACCTGGATTCTAGGCTTTTTCCAACAAAACATCACTCTGAGCGTGAGTTACGATTGGAGTTTTGAGTCAATTGAGGAATATGTCTATTTATTTCTGGCTCTGGGACTAGTCGTTCTAGGGGTTGACTCGGCTCTCTCAAATTGTTTCTCATTATTAAGAAAAGGTAACGAAGATAAAATACGAGCTTGTTTTATAGCAATAGTAATTAATCGTTGTTGTTTTAAGGTCAATCTATTCACCCGCCTAGATAATATTTTTCCTTGTTCACTAATAAATCGACTAATTAAACTCATGTTTCTATAATCAATTCGATCCCCCGATCCAATTGGGGGCAAACGCCTACGAAAAGATAGCTTGGATTTACGAAAAGGTTGCTTAGATTTTTCCATGGTTTATTCCTTATCTCTAAAATTCGATTTCTTTATTCATTTTTATTCATTTAAGATCCCGCCGAAACGGGGTTTGGTTTGTATAATTTATATGTATAATTTGTATTATGTATTTATTATATATAATTATTATTAATTATAATTATATAATTATATTATAATTTATATTATTATATTTATATTATTATAATCTATTATATTATATTTATATTATATTATTATATATTATAATCTATATTATTATATGTTTGTGTTTGTTAAAATATGTTAAAATTAAATTATATGTTAAATATGTTAAGATGTTAATTAATATTAAGGTGTTAAGTTCTTCCTCTTTCTTTTCTGCTCTTTGGATTGGAATGGAAAGATCGAACACACGTTTTGTTCGATCTATTTCTTTATTTCCCCATAAATCGTATGCTTGTGACAATAGCGACAAAATTTTCTCAATTCTAATCGACTGGGTGTATTGTGCCGATTCTTTTGAGTAATATATCTAGAAATACCCGGCGATTCTTTATTGACACCATTTCGGACACAACAACTAGTACATTCCAAAATAACTCTGACTCTGACATCTTTACCCTTGGCCATAACCCCCCTTTCCTTTGGATTTTGGATCGACTTAACTTAATTTTTCTATTTTCGATCCGAAAATAAAAAGAAGAAAAGAACAAAAAAAAAATAAATAATGGAAAAGGATGAAAAATTCAATTTCTAAAGATTTCATTGTAATTAATATTAATTCATATTTCATATATGAAATATGAATTTATTTTATTTTTATATAGAAATAGAATATTAATTTAATAGAGTAATAATTAAATAATACAATTTTTTTCTAACTATAAATTATTCCTACCCTAATCCCATTATTTCATTTATGTATCTTCTTTCTATGCTATGATTTAGTGGAGCCTCCCCTAGACCCACATTTGCATTTATGTTCTCAAAAATTCGGTTTTAGATCCACTTTTTACTGAGATTCAATACATTTAGAATAATATCTCTAATTTTAATTTTTTTTTTTCATTTTTTCACATATCAATAACTAGAATGAAAAAAAGGGAAATGACAAGGCGTCTGGGAATAAACGATTAATCTCTATCAATAGGCCCGCTAAAGAGCCAAACCATAGAGTAGCTAACACGGGCGCCGTGGAGAGATATGTTTTTATATCTTGCATTGAAAATCCTCCTTCTTTATTGTTTATTGTAAAAAATAGACATATATTATATGGTCAGATGACCTAATTCAAGATCATTTGTATTTTATTTATTTTTAGCGGAATTCCTAAGTAAAATAGATATGTACAATGAACCGGTAGACGTTCTTGTCCCTAAAAAAGAAAAGATGACCTCTTCTTTCTGAGCATTATTGATAAATATTCATTTTTTTTTTTTTACGTTAAGTTTCTGATGTATATATCAGATATATTAAGTAAAATTCTAAATAAAATTTATTTTATTTTTTATTTATATTTATTTATATTATTATTATATAGTTATATTTAGTTATATTCGAAATTATTATATGAATTATATGAAAAAAAAAAGAAGAAATGGGAAAAAAAAATGATATTGTCATTGTATATAAATGAGGGATAAAATAACAATGTGGAAAACAAAACAAGGATTTTATACAATGACATTGTACAAAAATTTTGAAAAGGGATGTAGCGCAGCTTGGTAGCGCGTTTGTTTTGGGTACAAAATGTCACGGGTTCAAATCCTGTCATCCCTACCTATTACTTCTCCTACGGGCAGTAACGGGAGATTAATCGATCTCGATTAAAATTGGATATAATCTTTCATTTTTGCATAGATATACTATATCTATCAACTATATCTATCAACTATATCTATCAAGATATTTTTGGGTACAAAAAAAAATCCTTTTCTTTACAGTTGTATCCCCTGTCATAAGAAAGCGCTCTTAGTTCAGTTCGGTAGAACGTGGGTCTCCAAAACCCGATGTCGTAGGTTCAAATCCTACAGAGCGTGATTCTGTTTATGTTATGTCGAATGTCGAATCACATACAATAAAATAACTTAATAAACTTGAATTTGACCCTCCTGCAAAGAGGAGGAGGTCAATAAAAAAAAAATATATATTATTCAATTACAGGTCCAATTGATCACCACGTCTGTATTGTAAATATGCAGTTACAAATAATCCTGCCAAAGTAATAGGGATTAGACCTAAAACGATTCCAAATAAAAAAACTTCAATCATTTCGATTTGTTGTTGTTGTTTGAGGGAATAAAAAAAGAGGTAAGATCCATCCCTAAATATTAATCTGAATTGTCCGTGAATCTCAATAACCGAGAATTGGCAATTCCCGCGACGCAGGAAGGAACTATGGAATACC